TGTAGAATAGATACTCAGAAAAATTCCTCATGTGCCAGGAACCAGATTTGAACTGGTGACACGAGGATTTTCAGTCCTCTGCTCTACCAGCTGAGCTATCCCGACCATTGATGACGTACAATCCTCATTTTATTTTAATAGAAGACTTGGGTCTATGTCAATTAAAAAGAAAAACGAAAGGGGGATTACTTCAGTAAAATATGAATAATTAAATGAATTATTAATTATTCATATTTAATATTAGGATTCCTTTCTCAAACATGTTCATTTGTACGTTTTTCATATATATCACAAATCTTTTGATAAGAAAAAATTTCCGTTCAGAATGACCGAGAAACATGACGAATTTTGAACTGCTAATTAACTGAGAAGATAGGATAAATAATTAGGGAATCAAATGGGCCTTTTTGGGGATAGAGGGACTTGAACCCTCACGATTTTTAAAGTCGACGGATTTTCCTCTTACTATAAATTTCATTGTTGTCGATATTGACATGTAGAATGGGACTCTATCTTTATTCTCGTACGATTAATAACTTCTTGAAAAAATCTATCAGATTTTGATGGAAGAAGTGATTTGATATCTTTTTTCAACTTAGAATTTATTCACAAGAATTCTTTTAATTTTCATGAAAATTAAAAGAAATACGAATTCGGGTTGTAATTAATTATTTGGAGATAGTATTTCCGTACCTATATACATTTATTCTTCATCCTTTCTGGAGTTTCAATGGAAGGATTCCTTTACTAACTACTAACGCAAAGTAGCCAACTCCATTTGTTAGAACAACTTCCATTGAGTCTCTGCACCTATCCTTTATTTTTTTTTACCACTTTCCGAACCCTTCTTTGTTTTCATAAACACGGATTTGGCTCAGGATTGCCCATTTTTAATTCCCGGGTTTCTCTGAATTTGAAAGTTATCACTCGGTAGGTTTCCATACCAAGGCTCAATTCAATTAAGTCCGTAGCGTCTACCAATTTCGCCATATCCCCCTTTTCTTTGTGATTAGGATCTCATTATGATAATGATAACGTTTTTATTTTTTATTTCGTTTATATTATGATGGTCCTATTGAATTCATTAATTCAATATACAATATTGATCGATACATATCACATATATAGTCTACTTATTACTACTAATATATATAGTATTCTAACGCCTATATTATAATTCTACTTAATACATATATTAAGTATATATTTTATTTTTCCCTATTTATATCGTTTCAATTTATATCGTTTCAATTTTGAATACTTGAACAGTCGATTCTTTTGTTTTCGTCTTAGCTCTCGAACTAAAAAAAAAAATAACTAAAAGGAAATTTAATAAATATTTAATTAAATAATTTAATAGTCATAACGGATCTAATGGCTATAACTAATAATTCCCTAATTAAATTAAAAACTAAGGTTATAGTAATTTAATTGATAATTAATTTATATTATTAAATATAAATTCTTTTATGTCAATTATGTAATAAAAATGTAATTAAATTAATAGTTTATTTTAATAGTTTAATAGTAATAAAAAATTTTTTTACTAAAAGTACTAGAATTTAGATTAGTAAAGATAGAATAGTAAAAAAAAAAAAAAATAATTTTTAATTAAAAAAAAATCTTACTATTTAATTAAGCTAATAAAGATATTGATTATTGATAATCATATATTTGGTATTATAAATAGATCGTAATTATATTTATATATTGTTATATTAAATATAGAAATTTATGTGTTCTAGAATATTCAAATATCCAATATTTATATAAAATTATATATATATAATATATTCATTTTAATTGTGACGAGTTAAAAAGGAACAGTTAATAGCTAAGATTTCAGTAGTTTACTAAATTCCTATGTGTGTAGAATTTAATTTCTATTATGCGAGCCCGCTTAGCTCAGAGGTTAGAGCATCGCATTTGTAATGCGATGGTCATCGGTTCGACTCCGATAGCTGGCTTTTCTCCATATGTTTGATTTTTATTTTTTCCAGAGTTGATAATGTGAAATCAAAGAAATTTAAAAGGCTTCTTCCCTCTTTCCTAGAGGGGACCCCTCTATTATCTTATCTCATAAGAACTTACAATTATAAAAAAAAATTGGAGGGGTTTGATCTATGTAGACCAATTAAGAAAAGAACCCCTAACTCTTTTTTATATTCTTATAATTTTCTTATATTATTTATTATAATATTTAAGATTTTAAATTTATACTAAATTTATACGATTTATAATATCAAATTATATATAATATATTATATATAATATATTAAGGCCAGGATATTGCTACAATTCATCTAATTATTCTTTCGAATTCTTCTTTCTTTGTAGTACAATACAATCCTTCAATAAATTTTGATTAATTTATTATTTACATTTAATTTTATTTAATTTTCAATTTATATTCTATTTTTTATTTTTGTATTTATCATTTAGTTTAGTTTAATTTCATTTAGGTTTATGCAACTTTATAAGGAGTCTTTATGTCGCGTTACAGAGGGCCTCGTTTCAAAAAAATACGTCGTCTGGGGGCTTTACCGGGACTAACTACTAAAAAGCCTATAGCCGAAAATGCTCTTAGAAACCAATTACGCCCCGGTAAAAAATCTCAATATCATATTCGGTTAGAAGAAAAACAAAAATTGCGCTTTCATTATGGTCTTACAGAACAACAATTACTTAAATACGTTCATATTGCCGGAAAAGCAAAAGGGTCAACAGGTCAAGTTTTACTACAATTACTTGAAATGCGGTTGGATAACATCCTTTTTCGATTAGGTATGGCTTCGACTATGCCTCAAGCCCGCCAATTAGTTAACCATAGACATATTTTAGTTAATGGTGGTATAGTAGATATACCAAGTTATCGTTGCAAACCCCGAGATATTATTACAGTGAAAGATGAACAAAAATCTAAGTCTTTGGTTCAAAATTATCTTGATTCATCCTCTCGTGAGGAATTGCCAAAACATTTGAGTCTTCACCCATTCCAATATAAAGGATCAGTGAATCAAATACTAGATAGTAAATGGGTCGGTTTGAAAATAAATGAATTGCTGGTTGTAGAATATTATTCTCGTCAGACTTAAACCTAACTAAAAAAAGAAGGATTCTGACAACTTTGACCTCCCTTTCAACCATATAAAGAGACTCGAGGTAAGGGAGTTTATCTGGGTATTTTTCACCACATTCGTGTATCATAGGTTGATAGGGAGATCTTCATTCCTTGTCCACTAGTATTTTACATACCACAGAATGGGATTTAGGAATAGCAAAAACATATCAACGAAAGTCCTAACTGTTGGGATAATGGTGTCCATTGTTATTGGTTATTGTTATGATATATTATATTGATAATATATTATATATTGCGGTCAATAACAAATTAGGCGCAAAGGTACGGAAAGAGAGGGATTCGAACCCTCGGTAAACAAAAGCCTACATAGCAGCTCCAATGCTACGCCTTGAACCACTCGGCCATCTCTCCTACATAATGATAAAGTTTCATAAACCTAGTGACTAATAATTCATATTAGGTTTTTGGATAAATACGTACACACTATTTTATTTTAACTATAAAAATAGAAAAACTTTGATACACCCTTACTCGAGGCTGGGGGATAAAGATAATTTTCTGGGACAAACTGTTAAAATAAATAGATAAAGGTATCTATTCATGTTTACAAAGATGGTACCCCCTATTTTGTTCGAATCTTTATACCCCGGATTAAATCACTTAATTGGAACAACTTTCACCGATTGCTCTGTTTTTTTTTTTTAGACTATCTTTAATGGCTACCCTTAGATCATGATTCTATTTAGTTTAAGACTATTATTTTATTTTCATCCATCATAGAGCGATTATTTTATTCTTTTTCCTCTTCCTCTTTGGATCAAAATTTTGATTTAATCAAAACGTATCGAATTATCCTACAGATAAGGATAAATTCGTTGATTCTTGAAATCGTAATATTTTCCTATATTCTTAATACTACTAGATTTACATTTGGATGTAATCTAATCGACTTAAAATATTTATTAGTTTTTATCTATTCCTGTAAAGTAAAAAAGAAATAATTTGAGGAGAAGTGTTTAATTTTATTTTAGTGAGTCTGTTTTTATGTTATTTCGTACTGTAAAATTCAGTTGGTTGTGGGATTTTTTTCTCACGAAGGTTATTATTTTAAAAATTTTAAAATAAATTATAGAATGAATCTCTGCCTATGTCTAGATCTCGAATAAATGGAAATTTTATTGATAAGACCTTTTCAATTGTAGCCAATATCTTATTACGAATAATTCCGACAACGTCGGGCGAGAGAGAGGCATTCGCTTATTACAGAGATGGTGCGATTTGATTATTTTATTTTTTATTTAATTATTTATTTGATTTATATTTTTTTACCGCTCTTAGTATTCTTAGGAGAAAGGCGCATTATTATTCATTATTATTCGAGATATAAAGAAAAAAATTATTGAAAAAAATATACGCTTGTTGAAGGTGAAGTTTGTAAAAAAAACAAACCCTTCTGTCGTGTATCCCCGATTAATGCAACCTCAAATGTTTCAATTGTCGATTATAGAGTATTGAGCGAAAGGTTACACTACACACTTATGGTTGTGTTACTACTTCACTAGTACCAATAGGAGGCATATAGGAAGAGGCACTACTCCTCGGAATCAACAATACGAAAACTTTGTTATAAAGTATCCCTTTTCCTTATCAGGATCAGGACTAACAAGAATGGTTGGGACAACAAACATCCATCTCGTTCGTGCTTTGGATACCCGTATAACCATCGAAGACTGTTGAAGTGACTAATTCCTGAAAATTAAGAGGCGTTTAAGACAAAGAAATTGTTGGAGTCACCCGTTTTTTATCTAGTACCGACATACTTGATGTTAAGGAAAGATCTTTTACAAAAGGGTTGGTTAGAAATTTCTTGTAAAAACACCAGCCCCACTCAGTTTATAATGAGAATATTTTAATCTTT